TTTGACTTCGTACCACGCACGTATTTAGTCGCACACTTAAAAGAAAACCCAAAAAGTCAATGGGCTGATTTGGTGATCGATTGATATAGATTCTTCTTGGTTGCAACCATAGAGAAAAAGTACATTGCCAGAGATTGACAAAGTAATATTTCCATTTAGTCATCAGAAAAAATGTACCCCTTGAAGCCAGAATCCATTTTCCTTGATACCTAACATAATGCGGAAAAGGATCTTTGAAGAACCAAAGTATAACCCGAAAATGCTTAGTAAATACTTTTACAAAATCTTCTGACTTTCGGTAGAAATAGACTCGTGCAAGAAGGGCGCCGTAAGATGTTGATCGTAAATGAGAGGATTGGTTCCGGAGAAAAACGAAGATGGATTCGCATTCCCACACATAGGAATTATATAAGAACAAAAAGAATCTTTTATTCGGATTTTGTGAAACAGATCTTTCTAGAGTAATAACACTATTACAATACTCATAAAGAAAGAATCGCAATAAATGCAAACAGGAAGTATCTTTTACCCAGTAACGAATAGTTTGAACCAAGATTTCCAAATGTATGGGGTGGGGTATCAATATATCTAAGACATAATTTAAATGTGAAAGTTTGTCCTCTAAAAAAGGAAATATGGAATGAATTGATCGTAAATTTTGATATTTTTTTCGTTCTTTTCCTTCTAAGGAAGAGAGCAATCGCATAGAAAATGGAATTTCCGCAATAGCTGCAAATCCCTCCGAGATCCGTTGAGAATACAAATTGTTCTTGGGCACAAAAAATTCATTTTTGTTAGAATCATTAAGAGAAAGAATCAAATGATTCTGTTGATACATTTGAATAACTAAACGTTTTACAATCAGTAAACTGTATTTTGTGTCATACCCCCTTTTTTTATTTGACAACAAAAGGGACCTGTTCAAATCTAAATCCTGATCATGTACAAGTGCATAAATATATTCCTGAAAGATAAGTGGATATAAAAAGTATTGCCAAGATCTATCTAGTTCTAAATATCCTCGGAATTCCTCCATTTAAAATGAGACCGGAAACAAAAAGAAAGGTAGAGGGTTTCGGAAGTTATAAAATGATACATAGTGCGATATAGTCAAAACAAGGTATTATAGTAAAAAAAATAGATAGATACCTCGGAAACAGGTAAACTCATCAACGGACTCTCTATCTTTTTTCCATCTAATTGGTTTCTTTCTTTATAGTTATAGGATAAGAAGATGGTTAGAAATCCTTTATTTTTTCAACCCAATCGCTCTTTTGATTTTGGAAAAAAAGTATCCTTATCAATATACTGTTTCTTCTACACATTCATCTCCATTTTCTTTTGTAATCGAATGGAAAATGGTTAGTTAATAGTTAGGATTCACTAAGGATCTGTAATCCATTCCTGGAACAGCTTTTCCCGCATCAGTCACTAATCTATTTTTAACATTTAATTAGGGCGGTTAATCGTTCCAATTAAGAACATAAGCTCGTTGCTTTTTTCCCTCTAATTAGAGCCATAAGGCTCGATCCCTGTATCCAATCGACCCAATTTTGAATTCATTTCGTTCTAAAAATTCAACCAAAGTTTTTGTACCGATCTAATAAAAACGAAATTTTTGCAAAATTCTCCATTGATACGACATGCTCTTTTTTCCATTCATTCCTTTCAGGATCAGTCGTGGTCTTACAAATTCTACCGATGGTGTGGACGAATCCCTTACTTCATCCAAATGTGTAAAAGACCCTAGCCGCACTTAAAAGCCGAGTACTCTACCGTTGAGTTAGCAACCCAAAGAGAGTATACTATGTAGATACAATCGAGATAAAAAAAAAAGAAATTAGACAAGACAACCAAAGCATTGAATTAGCAAAAAATCTAAAAAAAGTAAGTTTGATAATCTAATAAAAAGCAGATCAACTGACAATACAAGAAATTTCAAAATAAAAAAATGATAGACCACTCCTTAGGTATTCTCATTCATCAAAATAAAAAATATAGATATAGATTTTCCTTTTCATTTTTTTTATAACGAATCTTTGAATAAAGTAAGAAACAAAAACTGTGTTTTGTATGTAGGACAAAAAAATAGAAAAAAAACTGGACCCATTTACACTTGAATTATATTTGTTCATTACACTCTTGTCAATATGTCTGTTAAAAAAAAAAAGAAATAATAGAAATTTAATTGAAAATTAAAGATAATAAAAGAATCAATTGAACAAATAAAAAAAGAACTTGTGTTGGATTGGCACTATCTAAATAAGGTACATGATTAGAAAGGAATGGCGATAAAAATAAAAAATAAGTCAAAAAAAGATCAATAACTATACGTCAAATAATTCATTCTTTTTTTAGTATAGTTCCAAGGAAAACCTTCTAGTTTAAAGGAATGTTGGAATTGTCTATTGCTAGATCCAATTCCTACCGTGAGTGACTTGGTCAATATAACTTTCTTCATTTGTTCACTTGATCTTTTTTCTAGACATATCAATATCAATATAGAACAAAAAAAGATGTGAATAATAAAGAAAGGGTTCTATTAAACCATATACGACTCGTTCAAGTCTCTTTCTTGTTGTATTTCATTAAGTGAATTTCATTTCATTAGGGCGAAGCTCTTTAAAAACCGCTGCCTTCTTTAAAATATCATAAACAGTTCCGGTAGGTTGAGCGCCCCTTTCCAGAAAATAGAGAATAGCGGGAACGTTTAAAAAAGTTTGATTCTTTATCGGATCATAAAAACCAACTTTTCGAAGATCTCTTCCTTCCCTTCGGGACCGAGCATCAATTGCAACAATTCGATAGACGGCTTATTGGGATAGATTATATGAATAATACCCCCCTAGAAACGTATAAGACGTTTTCTCCTCGTACGGCTCAAGAAAAATGATTTGTGATTCTTCTTTTTTTTTCAAGTTGTGTAGATAGAAAATTAGAATGGCAAATAGATCCATCATAAAATGAATTAGACTAAGAATTAAGTCCCCGTTTGCTCTCATTCTTCTTTCCGGAAAAAATCATTTGCACTCATAACTCAAGTTGAATAACTCTAAAATAGCTCAAAAGAAACATTTCATTTATTGAGTGGTCTCTAGCCCCCCTTTGTCTGGCTTATTTAACCTCTATCGGAATTCTTCATTCTAATCCATTTGTTGATACAATTGAGAATGAAAAGGGCATTTCCTTGTTTCGGAATCTCTTTGCTTTGAATCGTTAGGTTTATACATTACTTCGTTGATCTTTAATCCTTTCAAAATGGCAGCAACATACCCTTTTTGTGATTGTTTATCAAAAAAAAGAATCATACAAACGCTTGATTCTCTCACGATATACTTTTTATCGAAAAGGTTTTATCGATTCCAACAAAATTGACTTTTTGGTTGGAAACTAGGATTGGATCCTTTCGATTTATCTGTCAAAAATATAATATACTTACGATTACGAAGTTGTTCTAATTTATTGATTCACACTAACCCTGGATTCTTGCTCTTAAGAAATGAATCAAGACTTTCTACTCGAGCTCCACCATGAATTAACTATAACCCCCCAAAAAGCGTGGGTTCTAGTCTAACGGAACAGGAGGTGTCGAGCCAAGAGCACCTTTTTCTATAGAAAATGGTGGATAGAAAAATCCACACTAGATCATGTCCTTCAAGTCGCACGTTGCTTTCTACCACATCGTTTCAAACGAAGTTTTACCATAACATTCCTCAAATTTTGAACCGGTATAAAAGTGATTCAATTATAGAATCATGAATAGTCATTGGTTTAGTCGGTACATAGAAATCTATACTTTTTTCTATATGAAAATTCAAAAAAAATCGATTCTATTTTTTACATTAATACATTAAATAATATACGGATAGAATTGAATTAATAGATTTTTCGATATCTATTTTTTTTTAGAATAATAGGAGTATAGGGTTCTAAATAGAAATTCGAAATAGAATGAATGATTTATTTCAATAAAAGCGATAGATAGCTATATCGAAATTATAACTTGGAAAAACAAATCTGATTTTTTTCACAAAAACCGTCAACCCTTCTTACTGAGATCAAAGGTTATGTTATCTAGATAAGATCGATAAGATAGGATCCTCATTTTATATTTTATACGTTACGTATTTCTTTTCGGGTTCAATTCATTTTCCATTAAGGTGAATAGAGTGTCTGCATCACCCTGACTTTCAACCATTACATAAATTGAGACTGTTTTATTTGTGTTTATTTGTGATTTTATAACGAACAAAATACGAAATACCTCAAAATGGAGTTTCAAAAAACACACGTTACGGATGTATTTTGATAATTAATTCGATTCTAAATGAGATTCGCGTAGATATTCAAATTGACACCTTTTGTTGTTGATTAACTCCTATGTACTTCCCCCAATCCCGTCGGGAGTCAGAACCCCCCCGAAAAGAAGCACCCGTTTTTACAATATCATAAACTTTCTAGGTCTAGGTACAAAACGACACAGACCTAAATCAAATATTTGTTCTTCCTTGTTATTTTACCTCAGCACGGTTCGCATAGGAACTTTAATCGCATCTTTGAGAATATTAAGAGTCTAGAAAATTTAGATAGAAATACACACACGACAGAAGTAACTCAACCCCTTACATAGAAAGAGGTATATGTCCGTCTAACCTTTTTAATGTAAAGAAAAAAAAAGAATCCATTATCCTATCCTGCCTGCATTAGATCACAATTAGATTGAGTTTTTATGTGTTGTGAACTCAATTCCATTTGTGAAAAAGATAGAATGCGGGTGCTCTGGGACGGAAGGATTCGAACCTCCGAATAGCGGGACCAAAACCCGTTGCCTTACCACTTGGCCACGCCCCACTTCGATTTCAAATCTAGAATAATATTCTTATTGATTGTTCGTCAATTCCAGCCCAAACATGGATAGAATCCAGTCAATTGTTATTAGGATTTTAACACGTGTATATATAGAATGAAACTCAATTTCTTGATCATTACATACAATTCAA